GATAGGAAAAAATGCTTTTAGCGCGAAAATAATTAATAGTAATAAAAGGGCATGTTATCTTTTTTACACTACTATCAACTTGATATGTCTTTTTCCAAAAAAAAGAAGTCATTTCATTATTATTCATTGTTAATAAAACCAATAAATGAAAATTCTTTTTAAACGTTTTTGATCCTTGTTTACCCCATAAAGATATTGAGTAGAATGAGTTATTTTTTCTGCCACTATAATTTTGAAAATGAACATTTAAATGTCCTTCAAAAGTAAGTAAATAAACCCGAAACATATAAAATGCAGTTAATCCCGCTGCGGAACAAGCTATTATTGCGAAAATAGGTGAATACAACCAAGTATCATTAAGAATTTCATCTTTGGACCAAAAACAACCAAGAGGTGGAATACCACAAAGGGAAAGTGTTCCTAATAAAAAAGCAATTCTTGTAATTGGAACTTGTTTTGTTAAACCACCCATAAGAACCATATTTTGGCTCTTATCTGGAGAATAACTAACAATAGCTTCCATTGAATGAATAATGGATCCAGATCCTAAAAACAACAATGCTTTCGAATAAGCATGAGTAATCAAATGAAACAAAGCAGCTCGATAAGACCCCATACCTAGAGCTAGCATCATGTAACCCAATTGAGACATTGTAGAATAGGCCAAACTTCTCTTAATATCTCTTTGAGCAAGAGCTAAAGTAGCCCCTAATAATACTGTTATTATACCTACCAAAGCTATTAGCTTCATTATGTAGGGTATGCCTATGAAAAGAGGAAGAAGTCGGGCGACAAGAAAAATCCCCGCAGCTACCATAGTAGCAGCATGTATCAGAGCCGAAATCGGAGTAGGTCCTTCCATGGCATCCGGTAACCATATATGAAGAGGGAATTGCGCCGATTTAGCAATTGCACCGGAAAATAATAGGAAGGCACACAAAATAACAAATAAAAAATGGATCTCATTATTATAAATCAAGTTACTGAATATTTCGAATAAATCCTGAAATTCGAAACTTCCCGTCATCCAATAAAAACCTAAAATTCCTAATAATAAACCAAAATCTCCTACACGATTAGTTACAAACGCTTTTTGACAAGCATTCGACACAATAGGTCGTGTGAACCAAAAACCTATTAATAGATAAGAACACATTCCAACCAGTTCCCAAAAAATATAAATTTGTATCAAATTAGAACTAGTAACTAGTCCCAACATTGAAGTATTAAAAAAACTCATATAAGCAAAAAATCTCAAATAGCCTTGATCATGAGACATATAATTGTCACTATAAAGAAGAACCATAATTCCAACCGTAGTAATTAATATTGACAAAATAGAAGTAAGTGGGTCGATCAGGTGTCCGAACTCTAAAGAAATATCATTATTGATAATCCAAGACCATATATATTGATAGATAGAACTGCTATTTATTTGCTGAATAGATAAATCAATTGAAAAAATCATAACTATACTTAACAATAAAACACTTGGAAAAGCCCACATACGACGAAGCTTTTTTGTTGCTGCAGGAAAAAGTGGGAGTCCCATTCCTATTAACATAGGGACTGGAAGTGTAACGAAAGGTATGATCCATGAATATTGATATGTATGTTCCATAAAAATGAAAAAAAAATTTATTATTTTTAATTAATTAATTAATTTAATTAATAATTAATATTAATAATTAATTGTTTCTTGTTTCTGATTCATCAGCTCTTATCTCTTTTTAAATTTTAATAGGTCGGCCAATAACCAATAAAAAAACAATAAAATAAAATAAATAAAATAAAATAATAAAAATAATAAAAATAAATAAATATTAATTAATTTTGTCTTCTTTATATTTATACTAGTTGAATATTTGAATAAAAAAAAGCAGATTTAAGACCTTGAGTCAAAAAACAAAAAATGAGTCATTAAAACTAAAAATAACTGATTAAGTTTAAAACTTGTTTTGTAACTTTCTTAACAATTATTATTCTAAATCACTATATAGAATAGACACTTCGTTGCTTTCAATCCAATTAATATAATAAAAGCTAAAAGCACCTTTCACGCTTAGATAGATAAAAATGTGTCAACTTTGAAAAATCTATTTTGTTTTAGATCATATGCTTGAGCTGGAAAATGGATCAAGGTATGTAGTAAATTAGATAAGGTTTTTTTTTAATACGGGGTAGAACTTGAAACTTTTTATTATATGGTATGCCCAGATCAATACCTAATTAGGTTGTTAAATCCTAACACAAATTCTCTATATAAATTTTTTTTTCATTGAGAAAATGAATTTTTTTAGATTCATAAAATCAGATAAATAGGAAAAGAACATTTATTTTTTTTTTTAATTCTCCCCCAGATTGAAATCAGAACTATTTATTTACAAGGATTTCGTTGTAAAAGAAAAGAGCATAAACTACAAAAAAATGCCATTGGTAAGTTAAGACACACTAACTGATGATAAGATTATATTATTCTGGGAACGTTCAAATCGCTAATTAATTTAATTAATTAAACGAATTTTTATTAATTAATTTTTATATTTTCTAAAAAGTATTGTATTGTGCATTGAATTGATTCCTTCAAGCTCGACGATTGAATAAAAATTGGTTATTATGATTTCGAGCAAGCCGCTATGGTGAAATCGGTAGACACGCTGCTCTTAGGAAGCAGTGCTAGAGCATCTCGGTTCGAATCCGAGTGGCGGCATAACATTTTTTAATTTTCAAAAGGATACAATAAGTCCTATAATGAATTCAATTCCGGATTTCAATTCCATATAATTGAGAAAACTCCCCCCCCCTTTTTTTTTGAAAAATTTTTATGATATTTTTGACTTTAGAACATATATTAACTCATATATCTTTTTCGGTCGTTTCAATTGTAATTACAATTCATTTGATAATCTTATTAGTCAATGAATTCGTAGGACTATATAATTCATCAGAAAAGGGTATGATAATTACTTTTTTCTGTATAACAGGATTATTAGTTACTCGTTGGATTTATTCGGGGCATTTACCATTAAGTAATTTATATGAATCATTAATCTTTCTTTCATGGGGTTTCTCCATTATTCATATGGTTCCATATTTTAAAAAACATAAAAATTATTTAAGCGCAATAACCATGCCAGGTATTTTTTTTACTCAGGGCTTTGTTACTTCAGGATTTTTAACTGACATGTATCAATCCGAAATCTTAGTACCTGCTCTTCAATCCCGGTGGTTAATGATGCACGTAAGTATGATGGTATTGGGCTATGCTGCTCTTTTATGTGGATCATTATTATCAATAGCATTTCTAGTAATTACATTTCGAAAAGTTATAAAAATTCTTGATAAAAGCAATAATTTATTAAATGATTCATTTTCTTTTGGCGGGATCCAATACATGGCGGAAAGAAGCAATGTTTTACGAAATACTTCTACTTCTTTTTCTTTTCTTTCTTCTAGGAATTATTACAGATTTCAATTGATTCAACAATTAGATCATTGGGGTTATCGTATTACTAGTATAGGTTTTATCTTTTTAACCATAGGTATTCTTTCGGGAGCAGTCTGGGCTAATGAAGCATGGGGATCATATTGGAATTGGGACCCAAAAGAAACTTGGGCATTTATTACTTGGACCATATTTGTGATTTATTTCCATACTCGAACAAATAAAAATTTGGAAGGTTTAAATTCCGCAATTGTTGCTTCTATTGGCTTTCTTATAATTTGGATATGCTATTTTGGGGTTAATTTATTAGGAATAGGACTACATAGTTATGGTTCATTTATATTAACATCTAATTGAATTGAAGAAGGGTCTGACGACTATACCCATAGAACAGCATATATAAGAAACTTCGGGTAAACCGTTGAGAACCTTTTGAATCATTTCATTATTTGATTCAAAAAGTTCTCAGAAATACTAAACATATCTGGTTACAATTCATCTTTTTTCTTCTCTTAAATAATAATTATAATTATTTAAGAGAAGAAAAAAGGGGTTTTTATTGTATAATTGTATAATGTTTTTTTTTAGTTTTAAAAATCATAAGATTACTTTTGGATTTTTTGTTTTATTTATTTTATTTAGAATTTATAAAGATTATCTATAAAAAAATTAGTATAAAAGAAATTAGATAGAATAGCTTCAACTTTGTCAACTGATAATGATAAAAGGAAATCTGGATAAATACCAATCCATATTACAGGCAGAAGGATAGAGGTCGAAACAAATAGCTCCCGCGGCCCAGAATCAAAAAAATACGAGTTTGGGTCATTAAACAACTTGTATCCATAAAACATCTGGCGTAACATAGATAATAAATAAATAGGAGTTAATATCATTCCAACTGCTATTACAAGAGTAAGTAATATTTTTGACATTAAAAGATATTTTTGGCCGGTAATTATTCCAAAAAATACTATCAATTCTGCAAAAAAACCGCTCATGCCTGGCAATGCAAGGGAGGCTAGTGATAAGATACTGAGCATCGTGAATATTTTTGGCATTGGAGTAGCCATTCCGCCCATTTCGTCAAGATAAACAAGACGTATTCTATCATAACTCGTTCCTGCCAAGAAAAAAAGTGCAGCGCCAATAAATCCATGTGATATTATTTGTAAAATAGCTCCGTTGAGTCCTATATCGTTCATAGAGCAAATCCCTATAATTAGGAAACCCATATGAGATACAGAAGAGTAAGCTATTCTTTTTTTTAAATTTTGTTGACCTGGAGATGTTGAAGCTGCATAGATTATTTGTAGTGCGCCTACTATTATCAACCAGGGAGAAAATATAGAATGAGCGTGGGCTAATAATTCCATATTAATTCGAACCAATCCATATGCTCCCATTTTTAATAAGATTCCGGCTAGAAGCATACAAGTACTGTAATGCGCTTCTCCATGGGTGTCTGGTAACCATGTATGTAAGGGTATAATCGGTGGTTTGACAGCAAAAGCAATAAGAAATCCAATATAAAATAGTATTTCCATGGCTGCAGGATATGATTGATTGGCTGATGTTTCAAAATTGAATGTTGGTTCATTAGAACCATATAAAGCGATACTCAAAGCTCCCATTAATAAAAAAACAGAACTTCCTGCAGTATACAAAATAAACTTTGTGGCTGAATACAGACGTCTCTTTCCCCCCCACATTGATAGAAGTAAATAAATAGGAATTAATTCTAACTCCCACATGATGAAAAAAAGTAAAAGATCTTGAGAAGAAAATAATCCTATTTGACCACTATACATTGCTAACATCAAAAAATGGAATAATCGAGGATCCTGAGTAACTGGCCGAGCCGCTAAAGTAGCTAAAGTAGTGATAAACCCTGTCAGCAAAATAGGTCCTAGAGAAAATCCATCTATTCCCAATCTCCAGTAAAAATTAAAAAAATTGATCCATTTGTAATCCTCCGTTAATTGGATTAATGGATCGTCCAATTGAAAATAATAAGAGAATGCATAAGTCATTAAAAGGAGCTCTAATATAGAAATGCATATAGTATAACATTTAATTGCCTTGTTTCCCCTATGAGGGAAAAAGAAAATTAAGGACCCCGCGGATATCGGTAAAACTACAAATATTGTTAACCAAGGAAAAGAATTCGTGGTAAAGACAAGATAGACTTGGATCAGAAAAACCCGCCCTCGAAAACATAATATATTTATTATTATTTTTTTTTCGTTTTCGAGGGCGGGTTTTTGTCAGTAAACGAAAAATCAAATATGTTCAAGTGGGGTTTTCTGGAAAGTATTAATAAGCTAGACCCATACTTCGAGTTGTTTCATGCCACAAATAAACTCGAACACTCAAGAAATCTGTTGGACAGGCAGATTCACATCTTTTACAACCGACACAGTCCTCTGTTCGTGGAGCAGAAGCAATTTGCTTAGCCTTGCACCCGTCCCAAGGTATCATTTCTAATACATCTGTGGGACAGGCTCGGACACATTGAGTACACCCTATACATGTATCATAAATCTTTACTGAATGTGACATTGGATCTATAAATTGTTGGACGTCATAAATTTTCGATCTAGTAAATTTCTGAATGAATCATATATTTAGACACCAGATGAATCAATGATTTACCAGAATTTTTATATTCAATTCCGGATCGACTCATGAATCGAGCCAAGATACTTTAATTTATTAGGGTTTCACAAACATGATCAGATACGTTATTATTAATATATGCCAATTCAAATTGGTGGATATAAATATTCTATTTTATATGATTGATATTACTTATTCAACAAATTCGATTGATTGATACGGGTTGATTTTCTATTACGATAAATTGACGAAACAAAAGCCGGGCCAATAGCTGCTTCAGCGGCTGCGATAGCTATAACAAAAATTGAGAAAATATTTCCTTTTAATTGGCGACTATCAAAAAAATCAGAAAATGTTACGAAATTTATATTAACTGCATTCAATATAAGTTCAAGACACATAAGGGCTCTAACCATATTTCGACTTGTGATCAATCCATAGATACCAATAGAAAATAAATAGGCACTCAAAACAAGTCCATGTTCGAGCATCATTGACGAACTCCTTATCGATTTCGATTGATTTCAATATGAACAAGAATTCAACACCAATAGATTGGATTGACTAGACTAAGAATGCCACAAATACAGAAAATACAGAAAAAGAAATATATTGATAATAGATCGAATAAAAGAATTTCTATATAAATAATCTTCAAATCAAATAGAATTGAGGGAAACTAGATGTGATAACATCGAACAAAGTTTAATTTGAATTGCGATTGCTAATTCTAAAGATTTATTACTGACGAGCCACAGCAATCGCACCTATCAAAGCAACTAAAAGAATTATGGAAATGAATTCAAATGGAAGAAAAAACTCTGTTGATAAATGAATTCCAATTTGTTGACCATTACTTACTAAATCTTGCTCTATAATCTGGTTTGCTCTTGTAGTCCAAATTATCCCGTACCATGACGTGTTTGGAATAATAGTAATTAATGAAACAAAAATACTTGTACAAACTAACAAAGTAACCCTATTTCCAACAATCCAAAGATTAAAATCTTTGTAATATTCTGAACCATTCATGAACATCACAGCAAATAGAATTAAAACGTTTATAGCTCCTACATAAATAAGGAGCTGCGTAGCAGCTACAAAATGAGAGTTTAATAAAATATAGAATAAGGATATACAAATAAGAACAAATCCCAATGAAAAGGCAGAATAAATTGGGTTGGTAAGTAAGACCACTCTTATACCTCCTAATATAAGCCCTAATCCCAGAAAGACTAAAAGAAAATAATGTATTGGTCCAGGCAAATCCATTGTAGTAAAATAAGAGATAAAAAAATCAAATTGTTTTTTCATGACCTTATTGACCCGATCAGGAGAAATAGTTTTTTATATTTATAATTTTTTATAATTTGTAATAGGCTTTTAATTCAATTAAACATTCCTAATTGAATTAAACACTAAGGATATAAATTACTTTAGGTACAATTATTGGACAAATCTCATTCTTTCTCGAAAAGGATAATTCGACATTCTAAATTTCAATAATTATGAATAGAATTACGGATATATTAATATATTTTCAATCCAAATCAAGCCGCCTTACCAACCAATCAAATTAATAGTTGGGATTTGTAGTTTTTGTAGTTATTGACCAAACCAAATGAAATATGGAAGAAACTTCTTCCATTTCTATCCCTTTAGATCAAAACTAAATCCTAGTTTAGGAATTGTAAATTATTCTTTAATCAAAGCAGGTTTATTCATTTTTTTTTTTAGGTGAATTCAAAATTGTTCGAATTGTATAATCGTCAATTACTGACATTGGTAAACGACTTAAAGCAATTTGATTATAATTCAATTCGTGACGATCATAAGTAGAAAGCTCATATTCCTCAGTCATTGATAAACAATTTGTTGGACAATACTCAACGCAGTTTCCACAAAATATACAGATTCCGAAATCAATACTGTAATTAAGCAACTGTTTCTTTCGAATATCAGTTTCCAATTTCCAATCTACAACAGGTAGATCTATAGGGCATACACGAACACATACTTCACAAGCAATGCATTTATCAAATTCAAAATGAATTCGACCGCGAAAACGCTCCGATATGATTAATTTTTCATAAGGATATTGAATAGTTACAGGTAAACGATTTGCATGAGATAAAGTAATCATGAAACTTTGACCAATATATCTTGCAGCTCGTATGGTTTGTTGACTATAATTCATGAACCCAGTTACCATGGGGAACATATCACAAATGTCTATGAATCATTTTATGTTTGTTTCTTTCTCTTTTTTGAGACAAGTCGTAAATATACAAAAGTATTCTTTTCTTTACACTTTAGAGTGAAATTTACATTTTATAGTGAAAAAAGTTGGAAAGAAGTTGTTAATAATAGATTACCGAGAGAAATAGGTAAAAGAAATTTCCATCCAAGGTTTAATAGTTGGTCCATTCTTAGTCTAGGTAAAGTCCATCTTGTTGTGATAGAAATGAATAAAAACAAATAAGTTTTGATCAATGTAATAAAGATACCCGTTGTTGTTCCAAAGACTCCGCCTATTTTATCTTTATTTATTTCAAAAAACTCAGGAACGAATATATACGGAATAGAGATATTCCAACCGCCCAAGTAAAGAACTGTTACAAATAATGAAGAAACTAATAAGTTTAGATAGGAAGCAACATAAAATAAACCAAATTTGATACCTGAATATTCGGTTTGATACCCTGCTACTAATTCTTCTTCTGCTTCTGGTAAATCAAAAGGTAATCTCTCACATTCCGCTAGGGAAGAAATAAAAAAAATGGTAAATCCTATAGGTTGACGCCACAAATTCCACCCCCAAAAACCATATTTTGATTGTACTTCAATTATATCAACTGTACTTGAACTATTAGATAATCATAGTCGGTGATAACATCACTGTTTCCATCGCTATTACAGAACCGTACATGAGATTTTCACCTCATACAGCTCCTCGAAGGCCATAAATGAATCTAAAAGCCGGCTCGTATTATTTATCTTGATATATTTGTATTGATATATTTGTAGGATAGATAAGATCAAAATCGATCGGACATTCCCAAATTCGACCAAAGAAATTCTGTCTGTTAGAATACTAAAAAAAGTACTTCTGAATTGATCTCATCCTTTAAGAATTTCAATTTTTCTTTCTTGAGTAATAACTTAAATCTTTCAATAAGATACTCCTTATAAAAAGTAAAAATTCTCCTTGTACAAAGACCAATAGATTTTTCAACCTGGCTTTTCAATTATGAAAAAGAATTAGATATTCCATTAGTTCATAAATTATGACATGAATTCGATCTCTATGAATATGGATATAGAAAAAAAGAAAAAAAAAAGGTTTCTTTTTTTTTCTATTGTAACTATATTCTTTTTTTTCCTTCCTATTCTTCTTTCTGAAAAAAAAAAGAAAAGATTATTTCGTTCCTGATAGCCATTTCTTTAATCGGCGGACGGGAGCATGCTCTGGATCGGAATCATGGAGAGTACTGCCTAATCATTTCTACTAACTTAAAGCCCCAATTAATATTCTTTTTATGTTATGTGAAAATATCCTTTTTTTTGGATAATTTAAACAATCTCCATTACTAATCCTTTGTGTATTTTTGTGTTTCTAACCATCCACTTGTTTTTGCTCAATCACTCATTAGCAGTATGGTAATACGGATAACTAATAGTGCAATTTTAATAAGGTTAATCTTTTGAGCCCGCTTCAAGTCAGAGTGACTAATCAATCATCCTTGTTCTTGGGGCAAACGATCTCGTCTTCTTATATTTATTTCTGCTTTGCTCTTGTACACAGGAAATGAGTCTCAATTTTTTTTTATTTTTACTGCAAATTTCAAAACTGTTTTCTTTCACTCATATAACTATCCAATTTAGTTCATCAACCAAAATGATGAATAAAAAAAATAAAAATATCTATTCAATTCATTTCGCCTTCTTCTCTTCCTAATTCTTTTCCTCCTAAAAAGAAAGGAATAGGGAAAAGTTTCTATTTAAACGAATCGCACGTAGAGATATTGATAATATACATAGAGTTAATGGTATTTCATAACTAATTGATTGAGCAGCAACTCGTAGACCACCTAAAAAAGAATATTTATTATTTGATCCATATCCTGACATAAGAAGTCCAATGGGAGCAATACTTGAAATGGCAATCCATAAAAAAACACCGATATTTAGATCGGCTAAAACAAGGTGATAACCAAAAGGGATTACCAAGCAGCTTAATAGAGTTGATATAACTGCTATAGATGGTCCAATACTGAATAAACGAGCATCGCCCCTAGATGGAAAAATATTTTCTTTGAAAAGTAATTTTGTCCCATCCGCCAGGGCTTGAAGAACTCCCAGGGGACCGGCATATTCGGGTCCAATACGTTGTTGTATCCCTGCAGATATTTCTCTTTCTAACCACACAATTACGAGTATGCCTATTGCGATTCCCAATATAAGAGCCAAAATAGGGACAAGCACCCATATAATTCCATAGACCTCGTTTAAAGATTCCAATCTGGAAAAAGAATTGATAATTTCTATTTCTGTTGTATCAATTCCTTCTGCTGTATCAATTATCATTTCAACGATCAACTTCTCCCATAATGATATCTATACTACCTAGTATTGTCATAATATCAGCCAATTTCATTCTTTTAACTAATTGAGGAAGAATTTGCAAATTGATAAAACCCGGCGGGCGAATTTTCCATCTCCACGGAAACCCGCTCCAATCCCCTATCAGAAAAATTCCCAATTCTCCCTTTGGGGCTTCGACTCTCACATAAAGTTCTTGTTTCGGCAATTCAAAAGTAGGAGAAGTTTTTTTACTAATGAATCGATAGTCAAAACCATTCCATTCTGAACCCTTTTCTCTATTAAAACGTCGGGTTTCTAAATTCTCATAGGGCCCCCCCGGAATTCCTTCCAGGGCCTGTTGAATAATTTTTATGGATTCCGTCATTTCACCAATTCGGACTAAATAACGAGCTAACGAATCCCCTTCTTTTTGCCATTGAACTACCCAATCAAATTCGTCGTAACACTCATAATGATCAACCTTACGAAGATCCCATTGTATTCCGGAAGCTCGTAACATTGGTCCCGATAACCCCCAATTTATTGCTTCCTCTGTACCAATAATACCTATTCCTTCAACTCGTTCTAAAAAAATAGGATTTTTTTTAATAAGCTTTTGATATTCAGCAACTCCTGCTAAAAAATAATTGCAGAAATCTAAACATTTATCTATCCAGCCATGAGGTAAATCCGCTGCTACTCCTCCGATACGAAAATAATTATGCATCATTCTCATACCCGTGGCAGTTTCGAATAAATCATATACCAATTCTCTCTCTCTAAAAATATAGAAGAAAGGAGTTTGTGCACCAATATCTGCCATAAAAGGGCCAAGCCATAAAAGATGAGAGGCTATACGACTCAACTCCAACATAATTACTCTGATATAGCTGGCTCTTTTAGGTACTTGAATATTTCCCAACAATTCGGGTCCATTTACTGTTATTGCTTCTGTGAACATAGTACCTAAATAATCCCAACGTGTTACATAAGGCAAATATTGTATAATTGTTCGGTTTTCCGCAATTTTTTCCATTCCTCTGTGTAAATAACCTAATATTGGTTCACAGTCAATAACATCTTCGCCGTCTAGAGTAACGATAAGTCGAAGAACACCATGCATTGATGGGTGGTGGGGACCCATATTAACTATCATAAGGTCTTTTCTTGTAGATGGTATATTCATAGGGGGTTCCTCGATTCATTTTTCCATGAATTAATGAAAACGAAAAGAAGTTCATCAAAATTTAAGATCTAATAAATCAAATAATTCAAAAAAAAAAAAGACTTTTCAATTTAACGAGTTTTTAACTCTCGAATAGCCAATTGGCTAATTAATTCTTTATAACGTACTCTATTTTTCTTTGCCAAATAAGACAGCTGCCGTTGGCGTTTTCCTAAAATTTTTCGTAAACCTCTCTGAGATAAATAGTCTTTTTTATGCAATTCAAAATGTGAAGTAAGTCTTCGTATCTTATTAGTTAAACTCACTATTTGAAATTCAACGGATCCACTGTTTTTTTCTTTTGCTTCTTGTGAAATAACTGAGATGAATAAATTTTTTACCATCAAATGAGACCCCCTTTTTTTTTTAAGATATTTTTATTGATTAGTAATAATAAATAATGCAATAATACATAATGTAATAATAATTCAGTTCGTTTTAATTTGGTATACACAAGAATCTTCATTTCTTTAGGAATTCCTAATTTTGTCAAATAAAATTTCTCATTAATTACTTCCAATTTTTTATTCGGATAGAGATACATAAAAGGCAGCCTATTTCCTCTCTTACAAAAGAAAAAAATGGAACTTAAAATTACTAAAATTAAAAGTAAAAGTAAAAAAATTCCATTTGATTGATTTCTAGATCTAATTGGTTAATTGGTGCGTGATTGAATTACATGTATCAGAATGGAATATAGAATTTAAAAAATAATGCATATGTCTATCTTCTTTTTTTCATATACTAGATCAGACATACTATGGGATATATAATGTACCCTTACCTAATTTTCAATCGTGAATATATATGTATCCTTACCATACTGCACCGACTGCCATTATTGGTATCAAACCAATAGCGATTCATACAAGCTAAATCTTCTAATCGATAATTAGGCCAAAGAAAGAGCTTTAAATTAATTAGTTTATTTTTATCTCTATCAAAATGTTTGCTTTTATCCAGAATGTAACCGCAGTTTTTTATGTTGTTACCATTGAAAATTTCTGTACTTAGAGAAATATCATTTCTATTTTTTGAATTAAAAGAAATTAGAATTCTCAATTTTCTACAACCTTTAGGGGATAAAATATTTTCAGGAACAAGTAAATTATAATGATTTTTGTCTCTGTTTCTAGTTAGACTTTGATGCCTTTCAATAGATTCGATTAAATTGTTTTTAACAATATAGCTTTTTTCTTGATATCTTTGATTAATTTGTTGTTTGCTCTTATGAAATAATAAAATACCTACGGTTTGATACATAATAAATTGTCCATCATTTTTTACCGACAGGCGAACTGGTTCGATAATCAATATTCCTTTTTTCATCAACTCTGTAAGAGTGAAATTTTTCTGAATCATCAGAATATCCAGATTTATTTCTCCCCTTTGAATAGAGGATAGAAGAATTTCTCGCGGATTCCTCAACCTAAGGAGGAGACAATATACTTTGATATTATTGATTATTTTTTTATTTAAAGAATTATCCCATCTTAATTGAAAACGTAAATACTTTTTTAGGAAGGAATCAAGTTCTGCTTCTGTATTACTTTTGGATTGTTTTTTCTTTCCACGGTTTTTCATGTTTGATCCCACATAATCTTCTTCAATATCTTCTTCTTGATTTGCGAGAATTGATCTAAGATCCGCTTGGTTCTCGGATTCTTTTTCTTCATTATTTTGATTCTCTAATTCAATCGATTTTTTTTCATTTGATAATATAAAAAGAGAAAAATCGCCATTTTTCTTTCCGTTGATTTTTTTATATTCATTAATATTTTCATTTCCATTAAAATTTAAAAGAAGTAATTTGATTGGTATTATCCACGGTTTTATCTTATATGTATTGAAAAATATCACAAAATTTAGAAAGAACCAAAGCTCCCAATTTGATATGGAACGATTTAGTATTTTTTCATTCATTCCCATCCAATCAAAGATTTTTTTTTTTTGATTGGATGAATTGTTTTTTTGATCTTGTTGAATTGTAAAAAAAAAAAGATCTTTTTTATCAATTTTATCAATTATTTGATACTTAGTAGTTCCAGTCTTAGTATTTTTTTTATGTTCGGTTTCGGTATTGATCCAAGATTCAATATCGACCTTCTTTCTAAGACAAAAATTAAGAATTCTCCAATCCAAATATTTTCTATTTGGATTTTTCTCCTTATCAATAATATTATCTTTCTTTAGATAATTATTTATAGGGATACTTCCTAATATATTAAATAATTTGTTTTTATTTTTATTATAATTACTTTTATTTCTATTATAATTATATCTATTATAATTAGAATTATAAGAAATTTCTTGCTTATTATTTATATTATTTACTTGTAGTGGTGATCTATAAATAGATGAGTTTTTCTTATCTTCATAATTAATGGATTTATATGATAAAAGATTATATCTATAGTGTTTTTTAAAATTATCTTTTTGCTTTGGTAATGAATCCGGTTCAAAATTATTTTGTTTTTTGTAATAAATTAATTGGTCTCTTTCATATAAATTCCATTTGTTTAAATCTTTATTTTGAATCCCAGGACGTTGATTAATTCTATTTCGCCATTTTTGTGTTATTAATCTGGAGGACCATCTAATCTGAGATAAATCGTATTTATATTGATAATGACTCCTTAACCAACTTTTCCATTGATTCATTACAGAATTTCTAAAATTTTTATTTTTTAATTCAAAATGAAATAGCCCTTGAGTTTCGAAATAATTTTTTATTTCATTTTTAAGAAAGAGAGATGTTCTGTGATATTGAAAAACGGATCTTAACTTATATAAGTTAATAACTTGGATTTGTGATAATTTGTAAAATACATATGCTTGTGACAAAGAGAATACATCGTAAAAAATTTGTGAATTATTATTAATAAAGTTAATATTACTATTCTTAAGTGACTTTTTTACAATCGAAATAAAATGAATTGTATTTTGATTTGTTTTATCAATTCTTTTGTGATTTTTTTTATTATTGTAAATGTATTTATTAATAATCTTGCTTGTTGATTCCAATTCAAGAAAAAGCTGTATATTGATTCTCGGAATATTGATGATACCTAAAAAGATATTTATGTATATCTTTTCAGTCAAAATTTTTATAAAAAAAATGGATTTATGCATTAATCGAGCGTTTCTTCTTTTTAATATTTGGAAAATATTTTTTGAGGATTTTAATTTTAATCTTTTAATATTATAACTTATTTTGTTAGAATTAATATTTCCCTCTGAGGTCATAAATTTTTTTTTTTTTTCTTTTGTAATTTTTTCTATTTGATTTGTCATTGTACCTGTTCTAGCAGTCAGATCTTTTATTTTTTTTTTTTTCAATGAATAATTTGTCCAATCCATAGATTGAATTTGAGTAGAAAATTTATGAATCGTCCAATTATTGATTATCGAATTTTTTTCTTTTTTAGTTGCATTCAATTCATATACTTTTTTAAATCCAAATAATAGAATTGGATTCTTTTTGGATTTCGAAAGTTCGTTTATTTTTTTTTTTCTAAATAGAATTTTTTTAATGAACCAATTTTTTGTTTCTTTTGAGAAATTTAGAAAAAATTTTCTTCTTTCTTTTAAAATTATTATAATTAGAAAACAATTCGTTTTCAACTTTCTAATTTTTTTTTCTAGTTTTTTCAAGATGGGTTGAAAAAGTGAAAGTCGTTTTTGGGGAGAGCAAAAAGGTAGTTCAGCTTCCATTCCCCAAACTGTTAAAAAACAAAAATCATTTTTTTGTTTTTTTTTTTTGATTGGATCCTTATAAGAAAATTTTAGCTTAGATCTGTGCCAAGGTTTTAGACGAAAAGGAAATAGAATCTTTATTTGAATACCGTCTGTCAACCAGTTTTTTGGAAATTCGGTTTCTGATAATTGAACTCCATTATAGGTGCATTTAACATGCATTTCTCTATTCCAATCCTTTAAGTCCTCGGACCATTCGGGAAATTGAAATAATAGCATACGAATGATATTTTTAGCTATTATTAATGAAGGTAATAAAATATATTTTCTAAGAATCGATTGGATTACTAAAACACAACCTCTTATTACTTGAGCAAATAGAATGTTATCCCAGCTTTCGGCTATTTCTAGTCGGGCCTCTTCTTTTCTTTTGTCTTCTTCTCTTTTGTCCTCTTCTTTTTTCTCATTTTCTTTTGTTTTTCTTTCTGTAGTTTTTTTCCCTGTATAAGTAGAACCCGAAGTTGTGAATTTCGCGTTTTTACACATCCAATTTAGAAACATTATTTTTATCAACTCGGAAATATCAAAAGACCAAAAAAGAGATTTGTCTATTCTGTCCAAAAAAAGGGGAGAATGTACATTTGGTTGAAACAGTACCCAAATAGCTGTTTTGCGTCTTTGCGTTCGCATAGAGCCTTTTATTATGTCTCGACGAAAGTCCGATTGTTGTGAATAGCGTATCAAAGTTACGTCGTCCGTTTGATCAGAATTAGTTGTATTTTTGGTATTATTATAAGTATCAGTAGTTTGTTGATTATTAGTAAAAATTACTACACGTTTGGCTTTTCGTGAACGAATCTCATGATCCTCTGCCATGTTCTCTTCATTTTCTCCCTCTTGTTGTTCTAAATCGTCGATTAATTTGTATGACCATTGAGGAATTTGTTTACTTATTTCTTTTATTCCAGTAGATTTTTTTTTAATTGTTTTATTATTGGGATCCGTTCTAACTGCATCGAATAAAAATTTTAAAATTTTTATTCGATCTTTTGAATCTATTTTTTCTCCTTTGTCATCTGAAAATAAATAAAGTCCTTTAAAATTTAAACTTGATGTTGATTTTCCAACAAATTCATTAATTAAGTTTAAAAAATAATTAATTTCTGTTGAAAATGATTTTTTATTAAATGTATCCATTTTTGATTCCAATTTTTGTTCGTGATAATTAGTAATAATTTGGTAATTAGTAATAAGAAAGATAAGATGAATTCTATTTATCCAAACCATCTCTATGTAATTTTTTATAGAAATAGAAGTTTTATTTAGGATTGAGGATGAAAAAAGGTTTTTGATTTTTCCACAGTAACGATGGGATCCACTCAATAAAGGATCGTATATTTTAGGTAAGTATTTTTTTTTAGTTTTATCATTACACAATCTAATTTTTTTTTCGAGTATATTCAGAGCACAAAATCTCTTATCTAGAGCTGCAACTCTATTTATAAATTCGTTACTTAGCTTTTTCTTTTTTTGTTTATTGTTATAATTCCAATAATTATACAATTCATCAGAGAAGAGTTTTTCTGTTGTGAGTAGGGACATCTTTCTTTCTATCATTTCCAAAAAAGTTGACAAACTAGGTGGGTATGTAAAAGATATTCTTTTTTTTCCATTACTTCGACATGTATAAAAAAAATACTGCGATATTTCTCTTCTTACAGCGTTCTCATCCTTATTTAAATTTATATATCGAAATGGGCGATTCCAGCTTTTATAGTCGAAAAGAATAGTTACAAGAGGTTTTTCAAACCAGAAGAGATCTTTATCTTTTTTATCTATCAATATTTCTAACTTCGAATTTTCTTGATTCCCATCCAGATAAAAAGTTTCATAAACTGGTTCATTTTTATAGTATGTTTCTTTAAAGTGAA